TGTGGACCTTGGATCAAACCAAGTAGCACAACCTTTTTACCCACCCTGTATATTGTCCTTTTCATTCCGTGTTGCCCTAAGATAGACGAGATTTTACGAAAAAACGCTTCACGTCATATCATACGAGAGAACAAACTTTTCTTTTTTACTGCGAATGCGAATTTAACACGCCATGGACCCCACCTCATATATTCTATTTATATGACCTAAAGGGGTTCTATCATACGAAGTGATCTCCCGGATCGTCCAAAAGAAACCTATTTCTTTCAATACTCACTCCTTATTATCTTATTCTTATTATCTTATTAAAGTATTAGTTAAAAAATTAGTATTTAGTTAATAATCCTAGTGATCGGCTAGGAAATGCAATATTCAAATGCTTTTTCATCGAATGACTATTCATCTATTGTATTTTTGTATAAAAAAAGGGGGGCAAGAAAGCTCTATGGAAAAACGGTGGTTCAATTCGATGTTATCTAACGAGGAGTTCAAATACACGTGTAAACTAAGTAAATCAATGGACAATCTTGGGCCTATTGAAAATAACGGTGAAAGCGAGAAGCAGGTTTTAACTGATATAGATAAAAAAATTCCTCTTTGGAGTGAGAGGTCTAGGTACAGTAATGATGATGCTTTTTTAGTTAGGGATACTAGTACTAGTGGAGACCATTTTTCTATATATTTTGATATTGAAAATTCGAGTTTTGAAATTGACAACAATCATTCTTTACTGAGTGACGTAGAAAATTTGGTTTATCGTTATAGGAATTCTAGTTATTTGAATAATGCATCCAAGAGTGATGATCCTGACTACGACCGGCCCCTGTCCAATACTAAATATACTTGGAATAATCACATTAATAGTTGTATTGACAATTATCTTCATTCTCAAATCCGTATTGATAGTTACATTTATCGTTACATTTGTGGTGACAGTAGAAATTATAGTGAAAGCGAGAATGCCAGCATAGGAACTAGTACGAATGATAGTGATTTAACTAAAAGTTCTAACGATCTCGATGTAACTCAAAAATACAGGCATTTGTGGGTTCAATGTGAAAACTGTTATGGATTAAATTATAAGAAATTTTTTAAGTCAAAAATGAATATTTGTGAACAATGCGGATATCATTTGAAAATGAGTAGTTACGATCGAATTGAACTTTTGATTGATAGAGGCACATGGGATCCGCTAGATGAAGACATGGTCTCTCTGGATCCCATTGAATTTCATTCGGAGGAGGAACCTTATAAAGATCGTATTGAGTCTTATCAAACAACGACGGGATTAACTGAAGCTGTTCAAACAGGCACAGGTCAATTAAACGGTATTCCGATAGCAATCGGGGTTATGGATTTTCAGTTTATGGGAGGTAGTATGGGATCCGCAGTAGGCGAGAAAATCACCCGTTTGATCGAGTATGCTACCAAGAGCTTTCTCCCTCTTATTCTAGTGTGTGCTTCTGGAGGAGCACGGATGCAAGAAGGAAGTTTGAGCTTGATGCAAATGGCTAAAATATCCTCTGCTTTATATGATTATCAATTAAATAAAAAGCTATTCTATGTATCAATACTTACATCGCCGACTACTGGCGGGGTGACAGCGAGCTTTGGTATGTTGGGGGATATCATTATTGCGGAACCCAATGCCTACATTGCATTTGCGGGTAAACGAGTAATTGAACAAACATTGAATAAGACAGTACCGGAAGGTTCACAAGCAGCTGAATATTTATTCCAAAAGGGTTTATTCGACCCAATCGTACCACGTAATCCTTTAAAAGGTGTTCTGAGTGAGTTATTTCAACTCCACGCTTTCTTTCCCTTGACAAAACGAAATAAGTAGAATGTTAGGTTCAATTAGTTTATTGGAATTAAGATGAAAATATGAAAAGTGAAGTTTTCTTTGGTTACATAAGATCCAATTGTAGAGTGAATCAAGAGAGAATTCAAAAAAAAGTTTCGTAATGTTTTGTGATATCCTTTTTTAGTCATATTAATGATTAGTAATCAGAAAGCCCGCCTCTATCAATAAATAAGAGTGCTGCTTTTGTCTTTCGTGAATTTCGGGGAAGGCAAAAATTTGCATCCTCTCCTTATACTTATCTATATAGTGTATATAGAAGGATGCAAGACTTCTATAATTTACTGAAAATCGTCATTCTTATTAATAATTAATAATCCCCGTTGGATCATTCAGATAGTTCATGTAGAAAGCTAAAAAAAGGAAGCCCATTTAGTTAGTTCTCTACTCTTTGCACTTATTCTATACTCAATTATTATATATATATTCACTTATATTCGAGTCTAATTTATTAGAAATAGAATTATTCTAAAATACCTTATATAACAATATATAACAGGTAAAAATTTTAAATCGAGGTATCCATTCTATGACAACTCTCAACTTACCCTCTATTTTGGTGCCCTTAGTGGGCCTAGTTTTTCCGGCAATGGCAATGGCTTCTTTATTTCTTCATATTCAAAAAAACAAGATTTTTTAGATCTGATGGGCCGAAATCTCATTGACTTTTTTTTTTCAAGACTCAGATTGAGATCATAACACGGATATCTATTTGTATAATATGATATTAAGGTGTGCCTTCCTCCGAAGACTCCTAAAGATTCACATTAGAATAAGGCTAGTTGATGAGAGTTCCTTCGGAAAAAAAAAGAGTAAAGTCAAATTTATTTTGTTTATTCTTTCACTTCCAATAAAATACAACTGGATCTAGTATGAGTTGGCGATCAGAACATATATGGATAGAACTTATAACAGGATCTCGAAAAATAAGTAATTTCGGTTGGGCCTGTATCCTTTTTTTAGGTTCCGTAGGATTTTTATTAGTTGGAACTTCCAGTTATCTGGGTAGGAATTTGATATCCTTATTTCCATATCAGCAGCAAATCTCTTTTTTTCCACAAGGGATGGTGATGTCTTTCTATGGTATCGCGGGTCTCTTTATTAGTTCCTATTTGTGGTGCACAATTGTGTGGAATGTGGGTAGTGGTTATGATCGATTCGATAGAAAAGGGGGAATAGTGTGTATTTTTCGTTGGGGATTTCCTGGAAAGAATCGCCGCATTTTCCTCCGATTCCTTCTGAAAGATATTCAGTCGATAAGAATAGAAGTTAAAGAGGGTATTTCTGCCCGCCGTGTTCTTTATATGGAAATACGTGGCCAGGGGGACATTCCCTTGACTCGTACTGATGAGAATTTGACTCCACGCGAAATTGAACAAAAAGCTGCTGAATTGGCCTATTTCTTGCGCGTACCAATTGACATTTTTTGAAAAAGAAACTAACTAAACGTTTTCTCATCAAAAAAAAGACAAAACCTTGGGAATCCTCTTTTTTATAATATAAGAATATAAGCGAACTCATTGTAGCCAAACCGGATCAGACATATATTATATAGAACAATAGAACAGCTCTAAAACAAAACAGTTTTGTCCGCAAAAAAGTTTTCTACGTAGTATGGAAATCCGCATAACTTAATTCAGTATCAAAAAAAAGTAAAAAATCGCCGGAATTCTGTCTTGTTTTGCCATTCTTTTTTGATCCTCACACTGTTTTTCAGAATTTTTTTTTTCAACTAGTCTGTGGCTCGGGGGGTTTATTTTGTCTTGAAATAGGATTGGCTAATTTGAATTCGATCATTCGGGTATGCATCGTAAAGGGGAAACTATTTCAAATTTAACTAATTAAGATATCTGAAAAAAAAAAGAAAGTATTTCTTTGATTCAAATTCGAAAAGGTCTTATTCTATTTCTGTACTCTTTGTAGGGTCAGGGGCTAAACACTGAATCACAAAAAAGGGGGGATTCATATTTTGTAATAGAAATCACACTTGATTGAAAGAGTAGATCGCATAGAATCGATGAATAGGGCGGGTTCATTAATAATTCAAAGATGAAAAAAATGTCAAAAAAAAAAGAATTAACTCCCCTTATATATCTTGCATCTATAGTATTTTTGCCCTGGTTGATCTCTCTTTTATTTCAAAAAGGTATGGAATCTTGGATTACAAATTGGTGGAATACTCGGAAATGTGAAATTTTTTTGAATCATATTCAAGAAAAGAGTATTCTAGAAACATTCATAGAATTAAAGGAACTTTTCTTGTTGGAAGAAATGATAAAGGACTTTTCGGAGACACATCCCCAAAAATTGAGTATAGGGATACAAAAAGAAACAATCCAATTGATCAAGATGCATAATGAGAATCATATTCATACAATTTTACACTTCTCGACAAATCTAACCTATTTTATTATTCTAAGTAGTTATTTTCTTCTGGGTAATAAAAAACTTATTCTTTTGAACTCTCGGGTTCAGGAATTCTTATATAATTTAAGTGATACAATCAAAGCTTTTTCTATTCTTTTATTAACTGATTTATGTATCGGATTCCATTCGCCCCACGGTTGGGAACTTCTGCTTAGCTTTGTGTACAAAGATTTTGGGTTTGCTTATAATGATCAAATTATATCTGGTCTTGTTTCCACTTTCCCAGTCATTATAGATACAATTTTCAAATATTGGATTTTCCGGTATTTAAATCGTATATCTCCTTCACTTGTAGTGATTTATCATTCAATGAATGACTGAAAAATAGTCCATTGTAATCGAAACCCAATTCTAATGTTTGGTACTGTCTAACATAGGAAAAGCACCTTCCAAATACTTACTAGGTCTAGCAATCTAGGGGTATGGAGATATTCCTATATTGGAGTTAAATGAGTATGGGAAAGAGCAAAATCGTGGATAGGGGACTATACTAGCGACCTACCTAATTTATTGTAGAAATTTTAGGGATCAATGATTGGACCATGCAAACTAGAACTACCCTTTCTTGGATAAAGGAACAGATTACTCGATCTATTTCCGTATCCCTCGTGATATACATAATAACTCGGACAGACATTTCAAATGCATATCCCATTTTTGCACAACAGGGTTATGAAAATCCACGAGAAGCAACTGGGCGTATTGTATG